GAGGAACCCTATAAAGATCGTATTGATTCTTATCAAACAAAGACAGGATTAACCGAAGCTGTTCAAACAGGCACAGGTCAACTAAACGGTATTCCGATAGCAATCGGGGTTATGGATTTTCAGTTTATGGGGGGTAGTATGGGATCCGCAGTAGGCGAGAAAATCACTCGTTTGATCGAGTATGCTACCAAGAGCTTTCTCCCTCTTATTCTAGTGTGTGCTTCCGGAGGAGCACGGATGCAAGAAGGAAGTTTGAGCTTAATGCAAATGGCTAAAATATCTTCTGCTTTATATGATTATCAATTAAATAAAAAGTTATTCTATGTATCAATCCTTACATCTCCCACTACTGGTGGGGTGACAGCGAGTTTTGGTATGTTGGGGGATATCATTATTGCTGAACCCAATGCCTACATTGCATTTGCGGGGAAACGAGTAATTGAACAAACATTGAATAAGACAGTACCGGAAGGTTCACAAGCGGCTGAATATTTATTCCAAAAGGGTTTATTCGACCCAATCGTACCACGTAATCCTTTAAAAGGTGTTCTGAGTGAGTTATTTCAACTCCATGCTTTCTTTCCCTTGAAAAAAAAAATCAACAAGTGGAATGTTAGGTTTAATTAGTTTATTGGAATTAAAATGAAAATACGAAAGTGAAATTTTCTTTGGTGACATAAGATCCAATTGTAGAGCGAATCAAGAGAGAATCAAAAGTTTCTTAATTTTTTGTGATATCCCTTTTTAGTCATATTAATGATTAGTAATCAAAAAGCCAGTCTCTATCAACAAACAAGACAAGAGTGCGACTTTTTCCTTTCGCGAATTTCGGGGAAGGAAAAAATTTGCACCCTCTCCTTATACTTATGTATATAGAAAAAATTGTCTCTATATAGAGTCTTGCATCCTTCTATAATTTACCGATAATCGTCATTATTACTAATAAACCCTGTTGGATCATTCATATAGTTTATGTAGAAAGCTAAAAAAACGAAGCCCATTTAGTTAGTTCTATCCTCTTTGCACTTATTCGATACTCAATTATTATATATATATATTCACTTATATTAGAGTCTAATTTATTCCAAATAGAATTATTTTATTCTAAAATACCTTATATAACAATTATAACAATATATAACAGGTACAAATCTTAAATCGAGGTATCCAGTCTATGACAACTCTCAACAACTTACCCTCCATTTTTGTGCCCTTAGTGGGCCTAGTTTTTCCGGCAATGGCAATGGCTTCTTTATTTCTTCATATTCAAAAAAACAAGATTTTTTAGATCCGATGGGATGAAATCTCATTTTTTTTCAAGACTTAGATTTAGATCATACCACAGATATCTATTTAGTATAATATGATCTAAGGTGTGGCTTCCTCCGAAGACTCCTAAAGATTCACATTAGAATAAGGCTAGTTGATGAGAGTTCCTTCGGAAACAAAAAAAAGAGTAAAGTCAAATTTATTTTGTTTATTCTTTCACTTCCAATAAAATACAACTGGATCTAGTATGAGTTGGCGATCAGAACAGATATGGATAGAACTTATAACAGGGTCTCGAAAAATAAGTAATTTCGCTTGGGCCTGTATCCTTTTTTTAGGTTCAGTAGGATTTTTATTGGTTGGAACTTCCAGTTATCTTGGTAGGAATTTGATAGCTTTATTTCCATATCAGCAAATCTCTTTTTTTCCACAAGGGATCGTGATGTCTTTCTATGGTATCGCAGGTCTCTTTATTAGTTCCTATTTGTGGTGCACAATTGCGTGGAATGTGGGTAGTGGTTATGATCGATTCGATAGAAAGGGGGGAATAGTGTGTATTTTTCGTTGGGGATTTCCTGGAAAGAATCGTCGCATTTTCCTCCGATTCCTTATGAAAGATATTCAGTCCATAAAAATAGAAGTTAAAGAGGGTATTTCTGCCCGCCGTGTTCTTTATATGGAAATCCGCGGCCAGGGGGACATTCCCTTGACTCGTACTGATGAGAATTTGACTCCACGCGAAATTGAACAAAAAGCTGCGGAATTGGCCTATTTCTTGCGCGTACCAATTGAAATCTTTTGAAAAATAAACTAACTAAATGTTTTCTCATCAAAAGGAAAAAGCTTTTGAATCCTCTTTTTTTATAATATAAGAGGACTCATTGTAGCCAAACCGGATCAGAGATATATTATATAGAACAGCCATAAAACAAAACTGCTTTGGCCGCAAAAAAGTTTTATGCGTAATATGGAACTCCGCGCAACTTAATTCAGTACAAAAAAAAGTAAAAATTACCGGAATTCCGTCTTGTTTTGCCATTTTTTTTTGATGATGACACTTTTTTCATAATTTTTTCAACTAGTCTTGGGCTCAGGGGGTTTATTTCGTCTTGAAATGGGATTGGCTAATTTTAATTCGCTCGTTCGGGTATCCATCGTAAGGGGGAAAGGATTTCAAAGTTAACTAATTAAGATATCTGAAAAAAAAAAAATGAGTATTTCCTTATTCAAATTCGAAACGGCCTTATTCTATTTATGTATTCTTTGTAGGATCAGAGGCTAAACCCTGAATCACAAAAAAGGGGGGATTCATATCTTGTAATAGAACTCACGCTTGATCGAAAGAGTAGATCACATAGAATCGATGAATAGGGTGGGTTCATTAATAATTCAAAGATTAAAAAAATGTCAAAAAAGAAAGAATTGACTCCCCTTATATATCTTGCATCTATAGTATTTTTACCCTGGTTGATTTCTCTTTTATTTCAAAAAAGTATGGAATCTTGGATTACAAATTGGTGGAATACTAGGAAATATGAAATTTTTTTGAATCATATTCAAGAAAAGAGTATTCTAGAAAAATTCATAGAATTAAAAGAACTTTTCTTGTTGGAAGAAATGATAAAGGAATTTTCGGAGACACATCCTCAAAAATGGAGTATAGGGATACAAAAAGAAACAATCCAATTGATCAAGATGCATAATGCGAATCGTATTCATACGATTTTACACTTCTCGACAAATCTAACCTATTTTGTTATTCTAAGTGGTTATTCTCTTCTGGGTAATAAAGAACTTATTCTTTTTAACTCTTGGGTTCAGGAATTCTTATATAACTTAAGTGACACACTCAAAGCTTTTTCTATTCTTTTATTAACCGATTTATGTATCGGATTCCATTCACCCCACGGTTGGGAACTTCTGCTTAGCTTTGTGTACAAAGATTTTGGGTTTGCTTATAATGATCAAATTATATCTGGTCTTGTTTCCACTTTTCCAGTCATTATAGATACAATTTTCAAATATTGGATTTTCCGGTATTTAAATCGTATATCTCCGTCACTTGTAGTGATTTATCATTCGATGAATGATTGAAAAACGGTCCACTGTAATCTTAATCCAATTCTAATATTTGTTACTGTCTAACATCGGAAAAGCGCATTCAAAATAATACTTACTAGTTCTATCAATCTGGGGGGATTTTCCTATATTGCAGTTAACTGAGTTTAGTAAAGAGCGGAATCGTGGATAGGGAACTATACTAGCGACCTACCTAATTTATTGTAGAAATTTTCGGGATCAATGATTGGACCATGCAAACTAAAACTACTCTTTCTTGGATAAAGGAACAGATTACTCGATCCATTTCCTTATCCCTCGTGATATACATAATCACTCGGACATACATTTCAAATGCATATCCCATTTTTGCACAACAGGGTTATGAAAATCCACGAGAAGCAACTGGGCGTATTGTATGTGCCAATTGCCATTTAGCTAATAAGCCCGTGGATATTGAGGTTCCACAAGCGGTACTTCCTGATACTGTATTTGAGGCAGTTGTTCGAATTCCTTATGATATCCAAGTGAAACAAGTTCTTGCTAATGGGAAAAAGGGTGGTTTGAATGTAGGGGCTGTTCTTATTTTACCTGAAGGGTTTGAATTAGCCCCCCCCGATCGTATTTCGCCGGAGATGAAAGAAAAGATAGGAAATCTGTCTTTTCAGAGTTATCGCCCTACTAAAAAAAATATTCTTGTGATAGGTCCTGTTCCGGGTCAGAAATATAATGAAATTACCTTTCCGATTCTTTCTCCCGACCCTACAACTAAAAAAGATGCTCACTTCTTAAAATATCCCATATATGTAGGTGCAAACAGAGGGCGGGGGCAGATTTATCCGGACGGGAGCAAGAGTAATAATACGGTTTATAATGCTACAGCAGCAGGTATAGTAACTAAAATTATACGAAAGGAAAAAGGGGGATATGAAATAACTATAGGGGATCCATCAGACGGGCGTCAAGTAGTTGATATTATTCCTCCAGGACCAGAGCTTCTTGTTTCAGAAAGTGAATCTATCAAACTTGATCAACCATTAACAAGTAATCCGAATGTGGGTGGATTTGGTCAGGGAGATGCAGAAATAGTACTTCAAGATCCATTACGTGTTCAAGGCCTTTTGTTCTTCTTGGCATCTGTTATTTTGGCACAAATCTTTTTGGTTCTTAAAAAGAAACAGTTTGAGAAAGTTCAATTGTCCGAAATGAATTTCTAGGTCCGTAATGAATTTATAGGTCCGTGAATTTATCAACATCAAGCTCGTGGAAAAAGGACAAAATTCTTGTTGGAAATTAGGTTATCTATAATAAAAAAAAAAAGAATGCAAAGTCTTTTGTTTACTTGTTTATATTCTTTTTTATACTAGCTGTCAGTAATTACTTGTACACAGCACTGGTGATAGTATATATATTGTAAATAAAAGTTTTTTAATTTACCTTTTCTTTGTTTCCAAATTCTAGTGGTGTGATCAGTCATATTAAAATGGAATATAATGTATCAACTATTTTCTATTCAACTAGAAAAAATTGACTAGATACTAAATAAAAAAGAAGCGGAGAATAGAAAAGAAAGAATAAATGAGGGGAACGCATTTTGTTAGGACGGGTTAGTTGTTTTCCTAGTCTTCGACACAAGAAAAGAATTTTATACGTCCCTTTCTTGTGTCGAAATA